CTCGGCTGATATAGTATAGCCGAGCCATTCTCCTTTATTTATGATGCTAAGAAGTAAAAAAAGCCAATAAAGAAAAACATATATTCATCCAACAAAAGGAGAGAGAGGGATTCGAACCCTCGATAGTTATTTTTATGAACTATACCGGTTTTCAAGACCGGAGCCATCAACCACTCGGCCATCTCTCCGAAAGATAATTTATATTTTATTTTTTTTTCGACAAATAGAACATAGCCCTATGAGTTAATACGATCACTATGTAGAGAAAGATATGGGGTGTGACTTTCTTTATAGGTCTATCAATCTGTCTATATAAATAAATGAGATACACAATCCAGTATACCCGTTTGTAAAGTAAAAAAGAATCTTTAACTTCATGTCCGAATAGAATAAAAGTGGTAAAAAGAAGTTGGAAATAAGTCATCTTGAATCAACGGATTCATGATAAAATCCCTTTATTTATTTAAAAAATTTTAGTGGGTAAGAGGATTAAATGGTGTATATTCTTTTGTTAATAGCTTGGAGGATTAAAAACATGACTATTGCTTTCCAATTGGCTGTTTTTGCATTAATTATTACTTCATCAATCTTACTGATTAGTGTACCCGTTGTATTTGCGTCTCCTGATGGTTGGTCGAGTAACAAAAATGTTGTATTTTCTGGTACATCTTTATGGATTGGATTAGTCTTCTTGGTGGGTATCCTTAATTCTCTTATCTCTTGAATTCATTCGTTGCAGATCCAAAAATGAGATGACCCCTCCCATTCCATGAATTGCACATTCAAATTCAATATAAGTCCATAAAATGCAAATAAATAAAACAAAAAATTAGAGGGGGGGTCGAACTTCTGTAACTTGAGTAAAATATGAATAAAATATTAATAAATATCAATTTACTAAATATAAATATGAATTATAGTAATAAATAACTAAATAAAAAAACTAATCAAAAATTGATATCTAATATAAATATAGAAAATAATATTTTATGGAAATAGAGAATAATATTTTTTTGAATATGAAATTCAATACCAATATATATAATAAATATATATTATATATTAATCGAATTGTTAATTGAATTGATTTGTTGGTAGAATTTTATGAAATGACCCCAAACCAAAGAGTGTATCTCGTCTAGCTTTGAACAAATATTATCCATAAATTTATTATCAAGAAGGCAAAAAAATGCGGATATAGTCGAATGGTAAAATTTCTCTTTGCCAAGGAGAAGACGCGGGTTCGATTCCCGCTATCCGCCCAAATATAAATGGATTGAAAAAGATAAAATATTCGGTATAGTTGACCTGGCAATAGAGTAATTTTTTCCTCGCGTCCCAAAAGACAAGTATTAATTAATGACTAGTTTATAGAATAAAACTTACATTTGTTGAAAAAAAATGTTGCGGAGACAGGATTTGAACCCGTGACCTCAAGGTTATGAGCCTTGCGAGCTACCAAACTGCTCTACCCCGCGATGAAACAAAAAAACTTGGACTAAACTCTAATAAACAAAGAAGAATTGAATGCGCCCCTATTCCATATCTGTACAAATAGAATAGCCTATTTAGACAGAATGGTAAAGGGGCCTCATCGATTATAGAAAAAAATAGAAAAATTAAGGGATACTCAAATCCTTACCAGCTTGATCTTGTTGCCCCTGGCAACAAACATGCCTGAACCATTTCCCGAAGGATGTGTCCAGATAGTCCAAAGTCTCGATAGTTAGCTCTCGGTCTTCCGGTCGAAAAGCAACGTCGATGAAGACGTGTAGGTGCACTATTACGCGGTGGGGATTGTAATTTTCCATGAATTTTCCATTTCTCACTTAGCGACGGAATCTGACTTATTTCCTTTTTTGAGGATCGACGAATCAAATGATATTTTTGTTCCAATTTTTGCCTCTTCTTCTCCCTATAAATCAAACTTTTCTTTGCCATAATGCTTCAGTTCCTCTTATTATCAATGATAATGATACAAATCGGATCCTAGATGTAGAAATAAATATAAGAGTGCATACCTTTTTTTTTATAAAAAAAATATATTATTGCGGATAGAATACATAAATAATTAACCGAATTTGCCCGACGTGGAGGCAATCAAGAAAGCCGCATAAGTGAATATATAACCTACAGAAAAGTGAGCTAATCCAACCAACCTTGCTTGTACAATTGAAAGAGCTACTGGTTTATCTTTCCATCGAATCAAATTTGCCAAAGGTGTGCGTTCATGAGCCCATGCCAAAGTTTCAATCAATTCCTGCCAATAACCACGCCAGGAAATTAAGAACATAAATCCAGTAGCCCAAACAAGATGCCCAAATAAAAACATCCATGCCCAGACTGATAAACTATTCATACCAAATGGGTTATATCCATTGATAAGTTGTGAAGAGTTTAACCATAGATAATCTCTTAACCATCCCATCAAATAAGTGGAAGATTCGTTAAACTGTGAAACGTTACCCTGCCATAATGTGATGTGTTTCCAATGCCAATA